ATTAAAATTATTGGTGCCTCCAAATTTGGATATAATCAACATGTTTTTCTTTTTTTTTACGTATTTGTTTATGAATATTAATTTTGAAAGGTATATACGTGAGACAAAATCTACTAAATTAATCTTAATCTATTTCTTTTAAATACCCTACTATAACCATATCGTGGTCTCATTTTATAATACCTCGGGAGCTAATGAAACTATTTTAGTAAAATTGAACTGTCTCAATTCTCGGGCAATCGCACCAAAAACTCGAGTTCCTTTTGGATTTCCTTCTTGATCAATCACAACTGCAGCATTGTCATCATATCGTATTATCATACCGTTGTCACGTTTAAGTTCTTTACAAGTACGGACAATTACAGCTCTGACCACTTCTGATCTTTCTAGAGGCATGTTTGGGACTGCGTCTTTGATCACAGCAACAATAACGTCACCAATATGAGCATATCGACGATTGCTAGCTCCTATGATTCGAATACACATCAATTCTCGAGCCCCGCTGTTATCTGCTACATTCAAATGGGTCTGAGGTTGAATCATATCATTTTTTTTTTATCTGTTTTTTACAATACAAAGGTCGAAGAAAAAAAGAAATATTGTTTGTCCAAAAAAAGAAACCTGCACCCGCTATTTTTTTTACCCAAGGCTTATTTCTTTTTTATCCCGAAATGATGAATTGAGCTTGTATAGGCATTTTGGACGCTGCTATTGAAATAGCCCTTCTAGCTATATTTTCTGTTACTCCACCCATTTCATAAAGGATTCGACCTGGTTTAACAACAGCTACCCAATATTCGGGAGAGCCTTTACCTGAACCCATACGTGTTTCTGCGGGTCTTACTGTAACTGGTTTATCTGGAAATATACGGACCCATATTTTTCCACCACGACGTGCATTTCGTGTCATTGCTCGTCGACCTGCTTCTATTTGTCTAGATGTGATCCAAGCGGGTTCAAGTGCCTGAAGAGCGTATTTACCAAAACAAATATGATTACCTCGATAAGATATTCCCTTCATTCTTCCTCTATGTTGTTTACGGAATCTGGTTCTTTTGGGGTTATAGTTGATGGTTTGTTTTGAATTCCATCTCTACTACAGAACCGGACGTGAGAGTTTCTTCTCATCCAGCTCCTCGCGAATAAAATGAATTCAAATTAAAGATTTTGAATTCAGATATAATATAATTTGAATTAAGATATACATGTATTTAATAAATAATATACTGAATCATGGATTTCATTTAATCTAGATCAAATCTATTATTAATTTGTATATCTTGTTTGTATAGAAAACTAAATATATTAAATAACTATTTTTTTCTTATATTTATATATATGGTTTTTATAATGTTAAAACGAATCTTTCTTTTGTTTTACTCTTTATCGTATTGGATTCACCCAAATTTAGCAATCCAAGAAAATAAAGTTTTCGCGGGCGAATATTTACTCTTTCAATTTATATTTCAGTTCTATCATTAGTTCATCACTTTTCCGAATAGATAAATTGGTCTCTGGTCGGTTCCGCCATCCCGATCAATGAATCATTCGAATTCATTTTCACTAGAATCTTTTGAATTCACAGGTTCCATCGTTCCCATCGCTTCTTACTTTATGGTTAGGTCTCAATTCTACAATGGAGCTATTAGTTCTTGAGTCAATATTCTTAGTCTTTATTGGCTCGAAGCTCTTTATTTTTTGTTCGATGAGTAGATCCATTTAATGATCAATCCGTATTGATGCTTTATTACACAGCTTTTTTCTGAGATGACTCATAGACCTTACATATTGGAATTATATATCATCAATATTCTTTTTCTTTCTTTCTCTCATCCTTCCATTTATCCATACCCTTTATTTTTTTATTTCGATTGACAACTTATAAGCAGATTTTTTAATAAAAAAAGATTTCAGTTGCTACAACAATATGAACAATATATCATATCTTGACTGGTTCTTTGGATCCAGATAATACGAAGTGATGAGTTGGTTATTACTTCTATAGTTATTTGTTTATACTATGGGGCTGGTTTTTTATACTAACCCTCAAAAAACCAACGAGTCACACACTAAGCATAGCAATTTTATCAAAAGATTAATTGAATTTTTATTCAACCCTATAGAATTATAATTTTTCATTTTTTTTTATTGAACAGAAAAAGAAGAAACGAATTTATCATTTTTTGTTCCATCGCTGGATAGAATGGAAAGGCAAATAAAGGTTTATTATTCCCCGTCTATAAATATCCAAATTTTGATGCCTAATACCCCATAGATCGTTCGAACTGTATAGGAACAATAATCAATTTTAGCTCGAATGGTTTGTAGTGGAACCCTACCCTCTCTGATCCATTCAACACGCGCAATTTCTTTTCCGTCAATACGTCCTGCAATTTGCACTTGAATTCCTTTTGTATCTGCTTGTTCAGTTAATTCTATAGCCTTTTTCATTGCTTTGCGAAAAGAAACTCGATTTTTTAATTGGCCGGCTATAAATTCT